CGTATAGTATATATATCTATCCAAGAATCTGGATTATAACCCATCACTTCTTTTACTGGATTTTACGGAGCCTGTTCATGCCATGCACGACATGATCGTGTCGAATCATAGAAAAGATTCTCTTTAAGGGACCCGCCTATCCTCTCTATGAGGCTTACATGGTGGGTGGCACAAAGACACATTCTGTTTCGAATTCCAATGCGGCAGATAAAAGAATATATCTGCATAGCCCAATCAATAGTTCAAGTCACACACTCCCATAATCCATTTGATTTTCAGAAAATTCACTTCAACTATTCGTATCAAATAAGTAATGCAATGTTGTAAAGTTGAAGAGAAAGATCCAAAGACATGTCTTATTCTTTTCAATAAGACATATTTGTAGCAATGAACTACTCTTATTCCGCCGCCAAGAGAAAAAAAAAAAAAAAGGATTGATTACAAATATCTACGATCTATATGCTTTATAAAGGGCCAGAAATCCCTTGCTTACGTATCATTAGGAAATGGATTAACATAAATACAGCGCTAACAAGGGGTAATACAAAAGTGTGTAAACTATAAAAACGCGTCAAAGTGGATTGTCCCACGCTAGCACTTCCGCGCAATAACTCTACCAAAGGCGATCCTATTACAGGAATAGCGTCCGGTACGCCTGTTACAATTTTGACTGCCCAATAACCAATTTGGTCCCGAGGTAAGGAATAACCAGTTACACCAAAGGATGCAGTCAATACAGCCAAAACCACACCTGTAACCCAAGTCAATTCCCGAGGTTTTTTAAAACCACCGGTAAGATACACACGAAATACGTGCAAGATCATCATTAGAACCATCATACTTGCCGACCATCGATGGACTGATCGGATTAACCACCCAAAGTTGGCTTCAGTCATTATGTATTGAACAGAAGCAAAAGCCTCAGTAACAGTAGGGCGGTAGTAAAACGTCATAGCAAATCCGGTAGCTACTTGTACTAAAAAACAAGTAAGCGTAATTCCTCCCAGACAATAAAATATGTTGACATGAGGGGGAACGTACTTACTAGTTATATCGTCCGCAATCGCCTGAATCTCGAGACGTTCTTCGAACCAATCATATACTTTATTGAGATAGGTAACCCAAAGCTAAGGAACTCCCCCTCCGAGAACTGTATATGAGAATTTCCTCTCGTACAGCTCAAACAAAATCACCCCAATACTATACTGGTTGAAACGGATATGGAATCGAAGGTTTGAAACTTAGGAACCCTCTCATTCCATTTTCTCTGAAGATAGAAAGGGGTCCAAATCCGAAAGCTCTTCTTTGTGGCTATAATGCCAAAAAATCAAGTCGGCTTGTCCGTCTTTATCTTTATGTTGATAGGGACCTCTTGAATCTTCTCTTTACCTATTTCTTTTCTTTTTGTATCTTTTTGTATTCATTCTTTTATACTCTTATTTTCTTTCTTCTTTTTTTCGATTCTATTTTATTATATTAATAGGAATTCTCTTGTTCAAGATCCTCTGAATCGATTGAAACCTCAGACTCATACTAGAACCACAGTGATTCAACAAACCCTGCAATTCCACCTAAGTCCAAAGATTCCATGAGTAAGAACCGTTGGATCACCACTTAGTCAATGAGTGGATATACTCACTAAAAAAAAAAAAAAAAGAAATCTATTTTATACCCTACCTTTGCCCTTTGAGCAAAATAAGCGCAAACGGGAATTTGAAAGAGGCAAAATCTTTCCATTTCTAACCTTTCATTCTCCGGCTGCGAGGTCTGAATACTAAGTATGAATCATAGTTCTAATACTTTGTGATCTTCATCTATTCCGTGCTCCGGATACTCGACTGAATATCCGACGAGGTAAAAGCACCTATACCAAGATGACAGACCCGTTCTCTGTACTATTAATAGGATCCATTATAACAAGTCACACACTCATAATTCCGGGAATACAGAAAGAAACAAACTCCGCGATCGAACTGCCGCAATCGACTGGGAGAAAAATCCTAAACCTACATGTTTCACTTTGTATTGAAAAACCAGGACTTTGTGATTTTTATGAATCTAATTCATTAAAATTCCATCCAGTAAAACGGAGGAATTATAAATCTCCAAAATAATGGATAGGAATATCGCAAATAGAGCCATTGCGACACCCATCAAAGGAGTAGTTCCCCATCCAGGAGCTACTTTACCATATTCCGAATTCAAGGGTTTCAATAAACTCCCTACATTAGTTCTTCTTGGACCAGATCGAGAACTATCCTCAACGCTTTGTGTAGCCATATATCCTCATTTTTGATTCATTGAGATCTGTTGACTTTGTATACCATTCCGTTGTAAATAAAAGAAAGGATCTTATCACAGATCCGGTATGATCTTGACTTGAAATTCGATAATAATAAATTCTATAATAATGGAAACAGCAACCCTAGTCGCTATCTCTATATCTGGGTTACTTGTAAGTTTTACGGGATATGCCTTATATACTGCTTTTGGGCAACCCTCTCAACAATTAAGAGATCCATTCGAGGAACACGGGGACTAGTTTAAGTAACGAGCCTCCTAATGTATTAGGAGGCTCGTTACTTAAATTTTACAATAATGAAAAATTCTTTCATTTTTGAGTTGGAACTTTAGGCGGTTCTCGAAAAAAGATCGAGAAAAAAAGGATCCCTAGAGTCGAGACTAAAAGGAATGTATAAACCAATGCTTCCATAAATTCGCTCGTGGTTTACAATTAGAATTAGAGCTTACCTACCTTTTTATTTGGGATCCTATCCCGGAGAAAGTAAAGAGTCCCGACCCAGAAAGGGCAGCGATTCAAATCCAAATTTCTCCACTACTCTACTACTTTGCTAATCTCTCTTTTTCCAAGACTCTCCTAACTATGGAACAAATCACAAAAAGAAAAAAAAAAGAGTCAAAAAAGAATGGAACTGTGTTGTATCAGACTGCTTGTCTTTTTGTAGTTGGATCCCCCAGTTTTTGGAATGCCCCAAATTCGACTTGCGCATCCAAATCCGGATCAATACCAGCAAAAACGTCTCTGAACAAAGTTCTAGCACCATGCCAAATGTGTCCGAAGAAGAAGAGAAGAGCAAATGAAACATGCCCAAAAGTAAACCAACCCCTTGGGCTGCTACGAAAAACACCATCGGATTTTAACGCAGCACGATCTAACTCAAAAATTTCACCTAATTGAGCGCGTCTAGCATATTTTTTAACAGTAGCAGGATCACTATAACTAACTCCATTTAGTTCGCCGCCATAGAACTCAACAGTTACACCTACTTGTTCGACACTATACTTGGATTCTGCCCTTCTAAAAGGAACATCAGCCCTAACGATTCCGTCTCCGTCGACCAAAACTACCGGAAATGTTTCAAAAAAAGTAGGCATACGACGTACAAAAAGTTCGCGCCCTTCTTTATCTCTAAAGACAGGGTGTCCTAACCATCCAACAGCTATCCCATCCCCATTGTCCATTGAGCCGGCTCTGAATAACCCCCCCTTTGCCGGATTATTACCAATATAATCATAAAAGGCTAATTTTTCAGGAATTTTAGACCAAGCTTCTGATAAACTTTGATTTTCGGCCAGTCCAGCACCAATTCTTCGATATATTTCTTGCTGAAAATATCCCTGATCCCATTGATAACGAGTGGGGCCAAACAATTCGATTGGGGTAGTTGCTGAACCATACCACATAGTTCCAGCAACAACAAAAGCTGCAAAAAAGACAGCAGCAATACTACTGGAAAGGACGGTTTCAATATTGCCCATACGTAATCCTTTGTATAAACGCTGGGGCGGACGGACACTAAGATGGAAGAGGCCCGCCAATATGCCCAATGTCCCCGCTGCAATATGATGAGAAGCTATTCCTCCCGGAACAAAGGGATCAAAACCGCCCACACCCCACGCTGGATTTACGGATTGTACCCTTCCGGTTAATCCGTAAGGATCGGACACCCATATCCCAGGACCGTACAATCCTGTTACATGAAATGCACCAAAACCAAAGCAAGCCACCCCTGAGAGAAATAAATGAATTCCAAAGATCTTCGGCAAATCCAAAGAGGGTTTTCCCGTACGTTCATCAGAAAAGATTTCTAGATCCCAATATACCCAATGCCAGATAGCTGCCAAGAAGCACAAGCCAGATAACACAATATGTGCACCGGCCACACCTTCGTAACTCCAAATACCCGAATTCGTAATAGTCCCTCCTGTGATACTCCAACCACCCCAAGAATTGGTTATTCCTAAACGAGTCATGAAAGGGATAACAAACATACCTTGTCTCCACATTGGATCAAGAACAGGATCAGAGGGGTCAAAAACTGCCAATTCATATAAAGCCATCGAGCCGGCCCAACCAGCAACTAGCGCTGTATGCATTATATGGACAGAAAGCAAACGGCCGGGATCATTCAATACAACGGTATGAACACGATACCAAGGCAAACCCATGGAAATACCCCTTATATCAATAGAAAAGAGACAATAAATAACTTGATTGCATTGGAAAAAGAGGCCCCCCCTCTTTTACCGCAAATTCTTTAGCGGAGAAAGATGAAAGATTCATGTTTGTTTTCTTCTTTTAGTAATAAAGAAACAGTTTGTTTCGTAGGAACAAAGAGAAGCAGGTCTATTTTAGACCCGATAAGGATCAATACGCAATGGGGATTGGTCCCATTTTCTATGAGGAGAATGCTTCCCTATATTGTTTTAAAAGGCCTACATTTTCGTACAAATTTTCCTTTATTCATTCTCTAAAGATCTTTTGAATAAGAAAGATCTGTGGATAAATGAAATATAGGATAAGAGCCTGTAGTCTTCATTATTCATAGAAGAAAGAAAGACATGACACCACACGTTCGCGCTTCCACATCAAAGTACATTAGAGTCCTTAAATAAAGAATTAAGTCCATTTCATTTCTATGCCAGTGGGTGTTCCTAAAGTACCTTTTCTAAATCCCAATCCCGACCCCGAGCCCGATTCCGTAGAAGAAGAACTTGACAGCATGGAGGAAAAGGCTACTTGGGTTGACTTATAGTGCGACTTGTCAGATCTATTGGGTCGTATGGGATTTCCCCATTTTCTCCCCCGATCGAGATATCCTCCCCTTCGCCCAAGAAAAATTTTTGAATTCTCAGAGGAAGCGTGAAGTGAAATGAAGTGCAATTAGATGCGTTTTGGGGGGTATCCAGATGAATATTCTCAATTAGAAGAATTTATGGTTGGCTTGGTTGAACCACTAAAATGAAGTATCCAGGCTCCGTTTAGAAAAAGCACCAATCCGTACTTCCGTACTCTAGCTATCTAGGATTTCTATTTGTATCCTAAGTCAGTCAATTATATATATATTCTTTTCATTTCATTAAAAGAATTCCTTATTAAGAAATAGAAATAGGAATGATCACAAGGAATCAATCGAGTAATATGACAAACATGCCAAATATTCGACGGAAGACATGAAATGAATTGAAAAAAAAAAAGAAGTCGTAGCAAAAAGAGGCGGTATTGGTAGCATTTGTACTATATGTGCAAATAGAAATCGGGCAGATCTTTACTCGAAGCAGAGCAGAAACCTAAAAGAATTGACGAAGCCCGGCCTGTTCAGGAACAAGAAAAAAATATCGTGATTTGGATTGGATCTCGATAAAAGAGTATATCAATGAGAAATGAGTTTGATAAGTTTAAAAAAGGGCTTGAATCTACACATTGATTCTTTTTTTTTCACGGTTTTTGTTGAACCGTTTGGTGAACCGTATGCATCAAAAGATGCATGTACGGCTCCTAAGGGATACAATTTTATCCTAATTAACCGCCTTTATCGCCAAAGATGGCTTTTTTTAGGCAAAGACCTGGAAGAGGAGGTTGCAAATAACATCGTGGGTCTTATGATACATCTCAATATAGAAGATCCTTTCTGGACTCAAACCTTGTATATAAACTGTCTTGGCGGATTGATAATTCCCGGGCTGGCTCTTTATGATACTATTGGCTTTGTGGAACCAGACGTAAAGACAATATGCCTGGGAATAGCCGCTTCGATGGCATCCGTTGTCCTGGTCGGAGGAACCGTTACAGAACGTTGCGCATTCCCTAACGCTTGGCGCCAATGAGTTTCGTTTTTTATTTGAAAGAAAAAGAAGACTATGCCTTCGCCATATGAAATATGAATATTAAGTAATAATAGCATGGCACTTTGAATTCGATACGAGAAAACTTTTGTTTTTTTTTTTCAAAACATTAGATTATGTATCGAAAGAGTAGTATGAAATACGGGGCATCCCCAATTGAATCTTATCTTTTGGGGACCCTTTTAAGCGTACCAAACCTTTTTGTTTTCACACCAGAAAGCTCTTATATTAACACTCTTTTTATCATAAAAGAGTCAAAAAACGTTGGGATTGTTGAATCACAGACGAAAGAAATATATAAAGCAGCGGAGCCATCATAGTATTTTTGAACTTATTCGAAAGGAAGGGTGGTAAGTGGATCATTTAACGACCTGGGTCTGATAGGCCCCTCTTTTCCCTTTCGTCGAGGGAAATTCAAAGCAAATTCCATTGTAAAGCCGTATGCAATGTGCAAAAGATGCCTGTACGGTTGTTCAATTCTTTTTTTGTCTTATTCTTTATCTTCTATTCTCGGCCTTATCGTGGGAGATGAAATAAGACCTTATCATACGTATCATCAGGGTAATGATCCATCAACCTCGTGCGAAGGAGTTTGACGACCGGTTTTCGGACCTTAATTTGGAAGGGCATCTATTCTTACAATTGCGCAACTGCGTCACACAAATTTATATCCATAGAACAAACAAACCTGCTTGGGTTATAATTGCAGACCTGGAAAGGGATACTTTTATGTCAGCAACAGAAGCGAGGACTTATGGAATTATTGATGGGGTATATGCTTTCGAAGAAGAATATGAAGAATGGAGTTAGTGATGGGGTATCTGTTTCCGAAGACGAAGATGAAGAATAAAAAAAAAGGAATAGGAACCTGACGAAACCAATGAAGAGGCGGGACCTCTTGATACACCCCAGGAGATTGAGATCGCCTATTAACTAACAGAAACAAAGCTAACAGAAACAAAGAAAAATTTTGTCCAAACTCTTACCGGATTTCCTTTTCAATTCTATTCATCTAGTAAATAGAAGAAATTGAGAAGCTTCCGGTTAGGATGGATCTAAACCAGTACATTAGGTATACGTTTTAGCATGCCAACTAGTAACCAACTTCTTAGAAACTCAAGACAGCCAGTCAGAAAAACCAAGAAAACCCCCGCTCTTAGGGGATGCCCTCAGCGCCGAGGAAGATGTAGTAAGGTGTATGTGTGACTCGTTCAGATCATGGACTCGGAAAATCATTTTCCAGTATCAACGATCAGTACCGGAGAATAAAAGAGAATGAACTCCATTTTCTATCTAAGAAAATAGATCATATCATATTCTTCTACTGGGTCTGAAATTTATGGTTTTCTTTAGTTCAAATCCAATCACGAATTGAAGATGAGAAAGAATTCTCCATTGGGAGCAAATGCTTATCCCATTAAGCGGGGGAAATCCTATTTAAAAAGCAGAAAGAGTATACCTCTATTCTTGCAAGAACGGACTAAGAGGGTCAGCTATCCAGCAAATCTTTATAATTAAATACCGTTACTGTATAGGTAGATCTCGTTGTGAAAGATCTATTACTGAATAGTTTATAGGTAGAGCCGAAGAGTGTGAACTGTACAAGTTACCAATAGCATTGATTAAATGAAAGAGGGGGCTCCGGTGTATAGAGGAGACCTAACCGTTTAAGAATAAGAAATAACCATAGAAACGATGGAACCCACTATTTCATTATTGACTTCTTTCTATTTACTTTTATTACTAGGTCTTTTTTGTATTTAGTATCCATATACTTTTTTATATCAAGGTGCAATGCTTAGAAAAAAATCGTGGTCGGGAAGGTTATCGTAGCAAAAGCCATTGGAATTTTGATTTTATACATAGGAAAAATGCGTTTTGTTATTAATAAACTAGGAAAGGAAAAAGAATAACTGAAAAAAAAATCCATTAGTTATTCGTCAAAATTTAATTTATTTAATTTAATGACCAGAATTAAGCGAGGCTCTATAGCTCGGAGACGTAGAGCAAAAACACGTTTATTTGCATCAGGCGCTCGAGGAGCTCATTCAAGGCTTACTCGACTTATTGCTCAACAGACAATAAGAGCTTTGGCTTCGGCTCATCGTGATAGAGATAAGAAAAAGAGGGATTTTCGTCGTTTGTGGATCACTCGGATAAATGGAGTAATTCGCCAAAATGTATTATCTTATAGTTATAGTCAATTAATCACTAATCTGAAAAAGGAACAGTTGCTTCTTAATCGTAAAATGCTTGCACAAATAGCTATCTCAAATAGGAATTGTCTTTCCATAATTTACAGTGCGATTATAATCCTAGAAACAAAAGAGGAGGGCCAAAAATGAAAGTACTCCTCCGCTTCGAAGAACTTCGGTTTTGGAAAAGCTGGTCGGTGTGGATTAGCCGGCTAGAATCCGAAGTTCCGCTAGGTCGTTGGCCCGAGACGGAAATTTGTATTTGGCCCCGTGTGTCTAGGAGTGTCTTAGGAACCCCGAATTGGACTTTCTATAATCAAAATCCTTCTTATAAGTATAAGATTGTAGAAGAGAGTCTATACCGAAGGATAGGCAGGACTATGCGCTTGCTCTGTACTTCAAGGGCAACGGCTCCCTATTTATTTTTAGGTCTAGCTGTCTTGCTGGTCTTTTTTGGCTACGTTTTGTTCCAGTGGAATCTGAGAACAAAACAAGAAAAAAAAAGTGGGGGGTCTGATTCTCCCGAGAAATCAAATATCTAAATATAAAATCAAATATCGTTATATAAATGTCATTGACATTTCACTATAGCAATGAAGAACCTTTTTTCAAAATGACAGTTCCCAAAAAACGTCTTTCTAGTTCAAAAAAGCGAATTCGGAAAAATATCTGGAAAGGAAAAGGGCATTGGGCGGCGTTGAAAGCTTTGTCATTAGGTAAATCCCTTTCTACCGGGAATTCAAAAAGTTTTTTTCGTTTTTTTTCTATGCCAACTCGTTTTTTTTCTATGCCAACGGATAATAAGAAAACAAAAAAATCCTAAAAATGGATGGGGATTCTTTTTTCCCCATAAATCCGCCTGTGAAAATCAAAAAAGAGGGGGGGGGGGATATCTTAAATAAGAGATTCCCCTTTTCCACTCAATTTTTAGTTGAAATTGCCTTAACTTAATGTAATAAACTTTTTGAAGTTGAGGAATAGAATCAATCAATTTGGTATGCGAACTCCAGGCGAATATGAATGAAGCGCATGGATACGAGGTATGCCTTGGAATGAAAGACAATTCCGAGGAATGAAAGACAGAATGAGCTTTGTCTACGAACAAGGAAGCTATAAGTAATGCAACTATGAATCTCATGCAGTGATCGAAGATTCTTACGGATTCTATTATTTATAAGAGAATATTATTAAATTACACCTCTTATCTATTTTATTTATAGCCCAAAGGGCGGGAGAATTGCAATGAACCATATCACGAGTAAGCGTCTTGATATTCGGGCAACTTTGATTTTCGGTATTTTTTATGGAATACTCATAACATTTTCAAAACTCACAAGTTATCTTTTCCTTATCCGGCACTGGATTTCTCAAGACGACGAAGGGACTGGTAAGGCGAGAGCACTAAGCTATGGGTTCACTGTGGGGCATTTGCTGGGCTATTTATTGATTTATTACTTACCTTTTTATAAGGCCCTGAGCAATTTTTATCTGAAAATCATACTCGCTCTTGGCCTTATGTTGTATCAATTTTTCTGGACGAATCATCATCTGGATATTTTTCTACCTAAATCTTTTTCAACTCCACAGCGAGATCAGACCCTAGCATTTGTTTATGGGTTAAGTTATAGATTATTAAATTATACCTTTTTTCCAAATTCAATTTTCTCGAGAATGATCGTAGGGTACTTGGTACAGTGCCAATTCAAAATCTTATTTCTCTATACGACTTTTTTTGTTTGGATGATCGGTCACTTGATTTGTATAAAATGGGTTCAATTTTTGACATTATGGCTACAGAAAAACTATTCGGCTTTTCTGATTCTTACTCATCAACTGTACCTGCAAGATAAGATCAAGAAGATCAGATCCCGGACTATACCTATAGCCAAAATATTTGAGTATAAACCGGATCCTGTTATGAAACCCGGAATCTATAGGGAGTCACAAACAATCGACGAAATGATTCAAATCTTAGCTACGATTCTATTTATCGTTGCGCTGTATTTGTTGGGAAAATCCCCCATACCTTTTGTTCCGCACAGTCCATCAGCGCCTAATGCAGTCGAGCTAGCAAGGATGTCACGCCTAGAGGAAGAAGCCAAAGTGCAAAGAGAAATAGAAGATAGATTCTATCCATTAGAGGACTTCGATGAAGAACAAAAGAAAGACGAAAAGTCAGCTGACGAAGAAAAAAAAAGGGCTGTAGAGGAAGAGAATCAAGAAATTTTGGATCTCGAAGAGGAAGAGAATCAAGAAATTTTGGATCTCGAAGAGGAAGAGAATCAAGAAATTTTGGATATGGATGAAGAAAAAGGATTTGAAAATACCCTTTATACTTTCTTTTCGGATTGCTTTTTCGAGTCCTTTTCATTTTATGCTTTCCTTTTCAACCGGTTGAAATTCTATTCTGGTTACCTTTTCAACCGGTTGAAATTCTGTTATGGTTACCTTTTCGACTTGTTTTCGTCTTCTAGTCGCTTTTTGAACCGAATCGAGCCCCTTTTTTCTCCCTTTTTGGTCGTGGTAAAACCTTTTTACCTCTACTTTTTCAATTTCTTTTCCGTGTATATTCCCCATTTGAAGTTCCTTAAGTGGTTTTTATTCAACCACAATTTTGTTTTTAGCGCAATTTTCCGCGGTTTTTCCCATTTCTTTTTCAACCCTAGGAGGTGGGTTATACCTTACCGCTATATCAAAACTTCTTTCTACGAATATAGTGTAAAAAAGGGGGGGTTTTCACAATTTTGTTTTTATAAATGTCAAAGCGATGGAAAAGAACGGACCTCTTTCACATATCCACTTTCTTTAATCACTTTTTATAAAATGATTGAAGGAAAACTTTCTTTGTTTAGAAAAAAAAAGCGACTCCCCGATAGGGATAGATTGTACACCCTTTGGGTTTTACGAAATGCAAAGAAAAAGGACAGTCTCAACAAGGAATTAATAAAAAGAGTACAGAAGCTAAAAAGCGGATCTCCTTTGAGGGATGTATTGGACATACGGAGAAAGCTCTTTCAATTCAAATACACTCCGAAAGTGTTGCGATCAATTTCTGAGACCCTCTTTGACCAAATGCACCCGTCGGGAGGAAAGAAAAGGGAAAATGACCCAGTCTGGGATGGACCTTCTCGCGGAGCTTTTTGGTATAACCATAAATTGACGAAAACAGCAGCGGAACAGAGGGTTGACGAGGAAGAGCACCTGCAAACAATGTGGTTGTTTTTTAAAGACTTAAGGCCTTTAAATCAGAAAGAGCAGTATTTGATACTCGAACGCCAGAAACTGGAACGGGAAAGCCAGGAAAAACAAAAGCTTAGACGGCAATGTTTCGAAAAGAGTCTATTAGGGAAAACTTTGAGAATACTTCAAAAAATGGCTCCTTATTTTCGAGCGCCACAGTACATCCCAAGTAACTCTATGTCGCGAGCTTTTAAACTTTACCGGGTATCTGCTTACTTGACTCTTGACTGGCAGGAAACTACCAGAATATTAAGGCGAGTTCACAAGCTGAGAAAGAGGGGCATGATTATCCGAGTCAATGAGGAAAGAGAGAGTTGGATTCGTTCTCACAAGGAACGCTATCTAAAACTCAAGGAAATTCGAAAAAAAAGGGTGCAATTGGAAAAAGAAAAAAGAAGACCCAAGAAAATTTTGTTAAGGTTAGATAAAAAGACAAAGAAAGGAACCTTGAAAAAAAAACAAAAGGAGGCTTTCCCCTTAAATACAATTTTAACTAGAATTTTGGTTCTTAATTCTCATTTTAGAACAAGTTCAAAAAGAAAGCGAGATTCAAAAGATAGAAGAAACCTTTATTCCTATCCAAACCCATTGTTAGAGAAAATAAACAAAATACGTCGAAACCGTAACACGGTATATCACATTATGAATACCTACTATGAGGGTAGGAGCGGTTTCACACATGAAGACATTCCTAAGATGCGAAAAAAATATCAAAAATACCGTCAGTTTCAGCTGAAACTACGGACAATCATGAAAGAAGTCCCTCGATGGGGATACAACATAGATGATGAAAAAATAGATTATAGTGATTACAATATAAGAAATGACGATGTAGTAGCCGAAGACGTCTATTTGCGTACAAGAAAAGCAAAATTTAGGGTATTTAGAACCAAAGTATGGAAATACTATGAGCGACATGATAAACGTGAACTGAAGCAATGGTATTTTTACCGTTACGCTAAGATCACGCATTTTCGTCGCAATATGGTCAAAGGTGCGGACCGCACCCAAAGGCGAAAAGTAACGATTTGTGGGTGGTATGAACACCGGGTCCAGTCGCCCCTTTTTTTGCCCAAACGAAGGAAAACACTTATACTCATTATGCTCACTTTAGATGTCTTTGAGCTTATGAAAAAATGTTATAGATTTTTACGACAGGACTCCCGGTTTCAAGTTAGAGTTAAGCGTATATCCGAAAGGATAAACCGAATTTGGAAGAAACTGTGGAACCTGCCAGATTCTCAAAAGAGTGCTATAGAGGCTGCTATAGAAGCAGAAAACGAACTCCAAGGACTGAGGGAAAGCGAAGAAGACAAAAAAAAACGCCAAGAACGAGGGGATGCCTTAGAAGAATGGCAGGAGCGCCGAGAGGCGCATGAGATCCGAGCCATTTGTATAGCGGAAACTTGGGAACTCCTTCAATCGGGTCATGCAGTAAGATCTCTGATCCTATTAATCCAATCGTTTTTGAGGAAAAATGTGATCTTTCCTTTCTTGATAATAGCTAAAAATATGGCTCGTATACTCTTCTTTCAAAGTCCCGAATTGTTTCAGGATTTCGCGGATTTAAAGAAGGAAACTCACACCTTGTGCGATTTTGGTGGTATTCCACTTGACGAGTCACAAGACCCAATAGGGTGGTTCACAGATGGTTGTCAGATAAGGATCCACTTTCCTTTTGAGTGGAAACCTTGGCGAGAAACCGAGCAAAGCAAAGAGAGCAGTGTGGCAGAGGATTTGTATTTAACCGTTTTTGGAAGAATCACTAATATTCCTTTTGGTACGGCTCGCAAGCCCTACCCGTTTTTTAAAACCGTTTTTGAAGAACTAAAGAAAAAAAAAGCTTCTCAAGAACTCAAAAACCTACTCACAAGTGGAATTAGAAAGTTGCAAAAGAAGGGTTTTTTGAAGTTTAAAAAAAAGGGCTTTCTTCGAAAACGTCTTTTAGCTTTTCAAAAAAAAAGCTTTCAATCCAAGCTGCTAAAGGGCGTAAAAGTAAAAAAAAGAACAAATTTGAAAAAAGGGCCACAATCTAAATTAACAAAAAAGAAAAAAGAAAGGAAAGTGGATAAAACAAGGGCAATCATAAATGAAATAGAAAGGGTTCTAAAAGAAAAGAAAAAAAGACTTTTCATTATTCAAACAAGCATTAGTTCGACCAAAACAAGTTCTCATTCTAAAACATCAGAAGCACTACGAAGACTTTCTAAAATCTTAAAAAGAAGAAAGGCACGATTCATTCGTAAATCTACAATTTTTAGAAAATGGATCATTGAATGGATATACGTGAAAATCCTTTTCGATTTGAAAAATAGATTTGATTTGAAAAAGAGGTTTCTAGATGAAATGAATAAGAAAAAGAGTTGTCTGAAAATGGTTGCGCAGTTTTTTTTTCAATTCAAAAAAAAAAGAAAAAACAAAAAGATTGACAAGGCCATTAAAGGCATTAATAAAAAGAAAAGAAAAAAAAATCGCTTTATTTCAACTATAAAAAAACATTCTTTTAATATGAGAAATAGTCAAATTAGTAAGAGTCAAAAAACCCTTGTTTTTGACTTATCCTCTCTGTCACAAGCATATGTATTTTATAAATTATCACAAACTGAAAAGTCTTCTTTTAGAGTCTCTAAATTCCAGAATTTGAGAAATTGTAGAGTTGGAATGAATCGATGGAAAGAATGGTTAAGAGGCCATTTTGACTACTATCTTTTATCTGACATTAGATGGTCCAGATTAGAAGCACAAAAATGGCGAAATAAAATGAATCAATGTCGCACGGCTGAAAATCACAATTTCAAGAAAGGGGATTCATATGAAATAGACTCATTGCCGATTAACCCACAAAAATTGAAATTTAAAAAACACCTTAGATATGATCTTTTAGCATATAGCTTCCTTAATGCTGAATATAAGAAGGATCCCTATGTCATAGCGCCATCCTTAGTAAGTAATAACCAGACCGCAATTTCACATCTTTACAACATACACAAAGAAAGCCTTGTGAATATGCTTACAAGTAATTATAAGCATTTGCGCGATTCCAAGGAAAAGCATCCTTTGTTGGATATGCATATGGACGTTAATAGGACGGCGCTGCGTAGGCGGATGAATTATAATCAGATACTCTTTCATGTTGAAGATAAGAAAAAAGGATCTAAGGTGGTGGATAAGGTCGCTATTGATTCTTGGGTAACTGGCCAGAATAGGGTGCTCCCGGCCGGGTCGTTAACCGAGGACCGCGTCGGGTTCACAGAGGGCGCAATGGTCTTCCTAGAAAGCGTACTGAAACAACTAAGAGAGCGGAGACGACCTTACCCCGAAAGCCTAGATGAATCGTTCAGACCTGAATGGCTGAAGTGGCCGCTGGAGCACCTCATCGGGTACATCCATAAAATTTGTGATATGCACCTATACTTTTTCTCTGTTTATGCCTTGTATTGGCCTGAGTTTTATGATAGGCATAGGCTAGCCAAGCTTGGCTGTGTTTTTCGGTATGAAAAGTGTTATGATAAAAGGCGTACCCCGATTTGGAAAAAACAAAAAAGCATGGCTAAACGAAAAAAAGACCTGGCTGCTAGAAAAAAAAAAATGTCGGGGAAGGCCCAATCGATAAAGATTGCTCAACGAGAGTTTGACCTGAGTTTGATACTAGAACCGGAAGAATTTGAAAAAATCGAAAAAAAAAACTTTTTTGATTGGATGGGATTAAATAATGAAAACGAACTAGAAGAACTAATGGAACGCAATAATGATGAAAAGAAAAGTTCTTTCCTAGAATCTAGTTTTTTTCTCTTCCCAGAATTTATCCAACTTTACAATTTACTTAATCTTTATGCGAAAGCGGAGTGGACCACGCCGATTCATTCTTTTTTGCAAAATGGAAAGATACGTTCGCGCTCCTCTTACGCGGATTTAAAGGTTGAGTTTGACTCCTTCAACTGGTACATGTACGACAAAAAGGAATGGCCGGCGAAAGGAAGACCACTTTGGGACTCGAACAGGGCCCGACGTCGTCGTCGACATCGCAGGGCATTATTGAACCTAGGGAGAAAAGACCCTAGGAAGGAAACGACTTTGGACATTATGATAGATCCTACTGAGAGAGAAAGGGCTTATGCTGAGACGATATCCGAAATGAAGGCCGAAGAACAAAAGAAAATAGACGAAGAATACGAAGAAAAAAAGGAAAAAAGAAAAAAAGAACAAGAAGAACAAGGAAAGGCCTTTGACGAAACAAGCTACAGAAAAAACCACAAAAAAAGATTTGCTCGGGTGAGTACATTGAAACCGATAAAGTATTCAAGGTTCCGAAAGACGGCGCTGAAGGATCTAAAAAAGTCGAATTATTTCCGGTATCAAGTGCACTATAGCCTACGTTATTTGATCGCCGACTTCCTTACTAATGTTACACGTACAAGCCAAGTCACGAATAAAGCAACTAACCCGAAGCTCCTTCTTGTTTTCATTAAAGATCTTATAGAAATGAGTCAGTTTGGAATAATGGGAACTACTCAAAATCAACTTCCAACTTTGGAAGATATCCTAAACATGGGGTATCTCGTTCTGAACCCCATTCGTACCTTTAAAAGATTGAGGTGGGAGCACGTTACGTATCAAATCCTAGCCATTTCCCTGCTTCATAAGAATCAATTCCAAAAATTGGCCTACACTCCGGGTCCGGACAATAAAAGAGACCCTTGTCTGGAGATAGGTGTGAACAAAGTGAAGCAAACTACATATAAGGTCCGCAAGGGGCGCAAGGTAGTAGAATCGTTGAGCGTGCGAAGACTGAGAGTTAAGAGGTGGTGGGGACTGCGTGTGTCTTATGGGAAATTTGGGTGTCCTAGGTCTTTCTGGACCAAATTGGTTCGATATTTAGTTCACCCATTCGCAATCCCATTGAAAGCCAAAGCACGTGGAAAGAAAAAGCAGTCTCCTTGGTCTTATGAGAGAGTCTTTGGTCTATTCCACTGGAAACCCGAAGTACATCCAAAGAAAAAGAGAAAGCGGACTCCTTGGTCTTATGAGAGAGTCTTTGGTCAATTCCACGCAGACCAGATGAGGTTCTTTTATAAGATAGGTGTTTGCGGCAAGTTCAAGCGCGAATGCACAGCTATCCTTCTAAGCCTTATAACTGACCCTAAGCGTGCCAACGACAGAATCAAAAAGCTTATTCTTTTGGACGAGGGAGTGCCAGATACGCTTGTCGAAAAGGGTCTGCTTGTTCCTGAAAATCTTTTATCCCCCAGACGCCGCAGACAATTGAGAATTGTAAATGAACTCAATAAAAAAAAGAAAAAAGAGAAAAGAATCCCTCAACATAAATTAACCCCCTACAACAAACTTCTTAAAGAAACTGGGCGTATGGATTTGAACCTACTATTGAGAGAACTAGACGAACGAGAAAAGAGACAACGAGAGGAACGACTAAATCTAGTTCAAAAGAAAGAAAGAGAACAAGAAGAACTACGCAAGAAAGAAGAAGAAAGCAAAGAATTAAATAGAATCAAAAAGAAACTAATGAGATTAAGGTTTTTTCTTTGGCCGAATTATCGACTCGAAGACTTAGCTTGTATGAATCGCTATTGGTTTGATACTACTAATGGCAGCCGTTTCAGTATGTTAAGGATCCGAGTATATCCACGATTGAAAACCCGTTAATATTCCATTTTGACTAGAATACCCATACCATTCTAATGGATTGTTTTACATTCCAGGTGTAACCATGAAATATATAAATGGCTCAACAAAAGAAAGAAGCTTTTGTTGAGCCATTCTTTGATTTTTAGATTTTCATTTGAATATTCCCATTTTTTTTTTATCTTGTGTAAGTGGAGAAAGAAATAGACTCTTCTTTTGTATCCCGAGCCGAATCCAATTTCAATTTGAATGAGTTGTTGATTCATTTTTGATTTTCAAAAATGAGAAGTTCATAACGAAATGAATATTTTATTATATAAAAAATGGAGAAATTCAAAAAGAACTAGGATTATTATTACTGATCAGTCAAATTCATTTTTTAAAAAAAGAAAAGATAAGGAAACCTTGTTTTATGGTCAAAACTCCATTAATTTCAGTTATCTCGCAAGAAGAAAAAGAAAAGAATAGAGGGTCCGTTGAATTTCAAGTATTGTGTTTTACCAAGAAAATAGACCAAATTTCTTCCCATTTGAAATTGCACAGAAAGGACTATTTATCTCAGAGAGGTCTACATAAAATTTTGGGAAAACGCCAGCGTCTGCTGTCTTATTTGTCAAAGAAAAATAGAGTACGTTATAAAGAATTAATAAATAGGTTGAATATTCGCGAGTCAAAAACTCGTTAAATTAGAAATGTTATTTTCAATTATTTGCTTTATTAGATTTTTGCATTTGGATGAATATCTTTTCGTTTTCGGCAATTCATGAAAGAAAAAATCGAGGAAAAACTTATGACTATACCAGCTACAAGAAAAGACCTCATGATAGTCAATATGGGCCCTCACCACCCATCAATGCACGGTGTTCTTCGGCTCATCCTTACTCTAGATGGTGAAGATGTTATCGACTGTGAACCCGTATTGGGTTATTTACACAGAGGGATGGAAAAAATTGCCGAAAATCGAACTATTATACAATATCTGCCTTATGTAACACGTTGGGATTATTTGGCTACTATGTTCACAGAAGTAATAACTGTAAATGCCCCAGAGCAATTGGGAAATATTCAAGTACCTAAAAGGGCTGGCTATATCAGAACAATTATGCTGGAATTAAGTCGTATAGCTTCTCATCTATTATGGCTTGGACCCTTTATGGCCGATATTGGCGCACAAACCCCCTTTTTTTATATTTTCAGAGAAAGAGAATTAATATATGATCTGTTTGAAGCAGCCACCGGTATGAGAATGATGCATAATTATTTTCGTATCGGAGGAGTTGCAGCCGATCTACCTCATGGCTGGATAGATAAATGCTTGGATTTCTGTAATTATTTTTTAACAGGACTTGCTGAATATGAAAAGCTTATTACGCGGAATCCTATTTTTTTAGAGCGAGTAGAGGGAATAGGCATTATTGGTAAAGAAGAAGCAATAAGTTGGGGTTTATCAGGACCAATGCTACGAGCTTCCGGAATGCAATGGGATCTTCGTAAAATCGATAATTCTGAATGTTACAAAAAATTCGATTGGGAGGTTCAGTGGCAAAAAGAAGGAGATTCATTAGCTCGCTATTTAGTCCGAATCGGTGAAATGAGGGAATCCATAAAAATGATTCAACAGGCTCTGGAAGGAATTCCGGGAGGTCCTTATGAGAATTTAGAAATTCGATGTTTTGATAGAGAAAGGTATCCAGAATGGGGCGGTTTTGAATATCGATTCATTAGTAAAAAACCTTCTCCTACTTTTGAATTGCCGAAACAAGAACTTTATGTGAGAGTTGAAGCCCCAAAAGGAGAATTGGGAGTTTTTCTGATAGGAGATCGGAGCAGCTTTCCTTGGAGATGGAAAATACGTCCACCGGGTTTTATGAATTTGCAAATTCTTCCTCAGTTAGTTAAAAGAATGAAATTGGCTGATATTATGACAATACTAGGTAGCATAGATATCATTATGGGAGAAGTTGATCGTTGAGATGATAATTGATACACCAGAAGTACAAGATATCAATTCTTTTTCCAGATTCGAATCCCTACAAGAGATATATGGGATCGTCTGGATGCTTGTCCCTATTTTGACCCTTGTAGTGGGAATCACAATAGGTGTATTAGTAATTGTGTGGTTAGAAAGAGAAATATCCGCGGGGATACAACAACGTATTGGGCCTGAATACGCGGGTCCTTTCGGAATTCTTCAAGCTCTAGCAGATGGGACAAAACTGCTTTTGAAAGAGAACCTTCTTCCATCTAGAGGGGATAGCCCTTTGTTCAGTATTGGCCCATCCATGGCAGTCATATCAATTCTTCTAAGTTATTCAGTAATTCCTTTTAGCTATCGCCTTGTTTTAGCTGATCTAAATGTTGGTGTTTTTTTATGGATTGCCATTTCAAGTATTGCTCCCATTGGACTTCTTATGTCAGGATATGGATCAAATAATAAATATTCCTTTTTAGGTGGTCTACGAGCTGCCGCTCAATCAATTAGTTATGAAATACCATTAACTCTATGTGTGTTGTCAATATCTCTACGTGTGATTCGTTAAAACAGAAACCCGCATTCGGGTTGAGGAACTAAACCAGATAGTTATATGAGTGAAAGAAAACAGCTTCTATTCTATAGTCTAAAATGAGAAATTGGCAGTAAAAAACGGAGTCTCATTTCCTATGTACAAGAGGTAAGCGGAAGTAAACATTAAGGGAAAGGGCCCTTGCCCCAAGATTGGTTGAGTAGTCATCCTGGCTTGAAGCGGGCTCAAAAGATCAACCGGATACGGTTTTCGTTACCCTTTCTGCCTATTCCCTCATATCTATTACCATAACAATACCAAATGGGGAGCTCCTTTAAAATGAGTGGATAGTTAGGAACACCAAAATACATAAAGGATTGGTAATGGAGATTTTGTAAATTGTCCAAAAGGACATTTTTACATAACATAAAAAGAAGAGTAATTGGGGGCTTTAAGTTGGTAGAAATGATCAAGAAGTACTCCTCGCAATTCCGACCTAGAGTATGCTCCAATCCACCGATTCAATAAATCACTATCAGGAACGAAAGAATCCTTTATTCACTTTTTTGAAACCCCCCCTTATACCTTTAGAAAGAAGAATAGGAACGAAAAAAACAGAAAGAAAAGACTAAAATCAAAAGAAATTACAATAGAAAGAAAAAAGAGAAAGAAAAAAGGCTCTTTTTTAGCTTTCTATTGTAATTTAAGTTTTAGGGAGATAGAACTCGTCCCATTACTTAAGTCATGAACTAAAAAAAGAATGTCAAACCCTTTTCGCAATCAAAAACCCCGGGTCGCAATATTTATGTATATCTTCATAGGGATATTTTATTTAAGGATTCAGCTATTACTCAAGAAAGAAAACAAGGAAATATTAAAGGATGAGATCAATTCAGAAGTACTTTTCCCTCTTATTCTTTATTTTCTATTTTCGTTTTTAGTAGACAGAATTCCATTGGTCTAATTCGGGACCTTCCAATAGATTTTTCAAAACTTTATCTAGCCTACAAATATAGACAGATAAAACGACTTGGTCCTTCAATTTAGTTAAGGCCCTTGAGGAGCCGTATGAGGTAAAAAAATCTCACGTACGGTTCTGTAATAGCGGTTGGAGTGGTGATAATTTTGCCGACTAGGATTTTCTAATAGTTCAAGTACAGTCGATATAATTGAGGCACAATCAAAATATGGTTTTTGGGGATGGAATTTGTGGCGTCAACCTATAGGGTTTCTTATTTTTCTAATTTCTTCCCTAGCCGAATGCGAAAGATTACCCTTTGATTTACCAGAAGCAGAGGAAGAATTAGTAGCCGGATATCAAACGGAATATTCAGGTATAAAGTTTGCTTTTTTTTACATTACTTCCTATTTCAATTTATTAGTTTCTTCTTTATTTGTAACAATTCTTTATTTAGGCGGTTGGAATATGTCTATTCCATACATAGACTTTCTTCCATTATTTGAAATAAATAACGTGGGTGGAATCTTTAGAACAACAACCGAACTTTTTATTACATTAGCTAAAACTTTTTTTTTCTTGTTTATTTCTATCACAACAAGATGGACTTTACCTAGGCTAAGAATGGACCAACTCTTAAATCTTGGGTGGAAATTTCTTTTACCTATTTCTCTCGGTAATCTATTATTAACAACTTCTTCTCAACTCCTTTCTCTGTAAGGGAAAAAAAAAGGACTAGGACATTTTATCTTCACAGTGTATCTTAAACAAGAAAAAGAAAAGTAACATTTTTCAGGGATATTCGCGATATGTTCCCTATGGTAACTGGATTCATGAATTATGGTCAACAAACCGTACGAGCCGCAAGGTACATTGGTCAAAGTTTGATTATTACCTTATCCCACTCAAATCGTTTCCCTGTAACTATTCAATATCCCTATGAAAAATTAATGACATCGGAGCGTTTTCGCGGTCGAATTCATTTTGAATTTGATAAATGCATTGCGTGTGAAGTATGTGTTCGTGTATGCCCGATAGATCTACCTGTTGTTGATTGGAAATTTGAAAGGGATATTCGAAAGAAACGCTTACTTAATTACAGTATTGATTTTGGAATTTGTATATTTTGTGGTAATTGCGTTGAGTATTGTCCAACAAATTGTTTATCGATGACCGAAGAATATGAACTTTCAACCTATGATCGTCACGAATTGAATTATAATCAAACTGCTCTGGGTCGTTTACCAATGCCAGTAATTGATGATTATACAATTCGAACCATTTTTAATTTACCTAAAATAAAAAGCAAGTAAAGCTCTTAATTAAAGAAAAAGTTACAATTACTAAATTGCCTAAAAGAATAAAGAATCTGGTCTTTTTCAATTTTGTTCTTGAAGGACAAACTGGAACTATTGATTGGTTAGTGAGAACCCCGTCTTCTTTTGGCTTTCAAGTTTGTTAACATACCCTTTCTTTATTCGAAAGATAGCGTGGTGGGGTTGTCGATCGACCTACGGTAATTCACATTCATTAAGCTTCTAAGAGTAAAAGTTTTCCTGGTGGCGTCAATAAGGTCATGAAAAGATTTCTATTTATTTCTTACATATAATGGATTTGCCCGGACCAATACACGATTTTCTTTTAGTTTTTCTGGGATCAGGTATTATATTAGGGGGTCTAGGGGTCGTATTACTTACCAACCCAATTTATTCTGCCTTTTCTTTGGGATTTGTTTTTATTTGTATATCTTTATTTTATATTCTATCAAACTCCTATTTTGTAGCTGCTGCACAGCTCCTTATTTATGTAGGAGCTATAAATGTTTTAATACTATTTGCTGTGATGTTCATGAATGGTTCAGAATATTACAAAGATTTTCATCTTTGGACTCTTGGGGATGGGCTTACTTCACTAATTTGTACAATTCTTTTTCTTTCACTAATTACTACTATTCTAGATACATCATGGTATGGTATTCTTTGGACTACAAAATCAAACCAGATTATAGAGAAAGATTTTATAAGTAATAGTCAACAACTTGGAATTCTTTTATCAACAGATTTTTTTCTTCCATTTGAACTCATGTCTATAATTCTTTTAGTTGCTTTGCTAGGTGCAATTGCTGCGGCTCGTCAGTAAAAAAACCTTTTCATTTCTAACTGGCAACACTTCAAAAAATGGAAGTGAAATCGTCTTCTGTTTTATCATATCATATCTATCTTCTTTTAATTCTGCTTGAAGACTCTTTATTAATATCTATAAAGTAAAATTTTTTCGACATATTGCCTTTGTTTCATACTTGTTTTTAGTAGCATTAAAATGAATTGAATCCCTTGCATTCTTGTTGCTATTGAAATGAATTCAAATTGATAAGGAGCTCTTCAATGATACTGGAACATGTCCTTGTTTTGAGTTCTTTTTTATTTTCTATTGGTATCTATGGATTGATCACGAGTCGGAATATGATTAGGGCTCTTATGTCTCTTGAACTTATGCTGAATGGGGTTAATCTCAATTTCGTAACATTTTCTGATTTTTTTGATAGTCGCCAACTAAAAGGTGACATTTTCTCCATTTTTGTTATAGCCATTGCAGCCGCTGAAGCCGCTATTGGACCGGCTATTCTGTCGTCAATTTATCGTAACAAAAAATCAATTCGTATTAATCAATCAAATTTATTGAATAAGTAGTATTCATTAAATAATTAAGATTCTATTATTCATCCATTGAAGTTGGTATGTATGATATGTCACCCAGATCCTATTTTGTGAAAACATAGGAAATCAAAGCAAAGTATCTTGGCCCTTTTTGAAGACCAAAAGTATAAAGTAGGTTGAACATTTCTGCTAAATCTAAATCATTGATTCATCTGGTGGCGAAATATATGAGTTATTTCAAAATGAATTGACTAGATCGAAAATTTATGACGTTTAAAAAATTAGAGAGCCCATGTCACACTCAGTAAAAATTTATGATACATGTATAGGGTGTACTCAATGTGTTAGAGCTTGCCCCACGGATGTATTAGAAATGATACCTTGGGACGGATGTAAAGCTAAGCAAATCGCTTCAGCTCCAAGAACAGAGGATTGTGTCGGGTGTAAGAGATGTGAATCCGCCTGTCCAACGGATTTCTTAAGTGTTCGGGTTTATTTATGGCACGAAACAACTCGAAGTATGGGTCTAGCTTATTAATACCTTTCGGAAAATCCCAGTTGAATTGAATACATTTTTTTGTTTTTTACCGACAAAACCCGTACTCGAAAAAAAAAAAAAGAGAATAAAGACTAATAGATTCTATTTTTGAGCATGGGTTTTATGGTCCAAGTGTATCTTGTCTTTACCACGAATGATTTTCCTTGGTTAACACTAATTGTTATTTTTCCGATCTCAGCGGGTTCTTTCCTTTTCTTCCTCCCCCATAGAGGAAATAAGGTAACTAAATGGTATACTTTGTGCGTATGTTCACTAGAACTCCTTCTAACGACCTATACATTCTGTTATCATTTCCAATTGGACGATCCATTAATCCAACTTGTGGAGGATTCTAAATGGATCTTTTTTTTTCATTTTGACTGGAGATTGGGAATAGATGGACTCTCCTTCGGACCCATTTTACTGACGGGATTTATCACCACTTTGGCTACTTTAGCGGCTTGGCCCGTTACTCGAGATTCCCGATTATTCCATTTCATGATGTTAGCAATGTACAGTGGTCAAATAGGATCATTTTCTTCTCAGGATCTTTTGCTTTTTTTCATGATGTGGGAGCTCGAGTTAATTCCCGTTTATTTACTTTTATCCATGTGGGGGGGAAAGAAACGCCTGTATTCAGCTACAAAGTTTATTTTGTACACTGCAGGAAGCTCGATCTTTTTATTAATAGGCGTTCTAGGTATCGGGTTATACGGTTCCAACGAGCCAACATTCAATTTTGAAATATCAGCTCATAGATCGTATCCTGCGGCACTAGAAATAATATTCTATATCGGCTTTCTTATTGCTTTTGCTGTCAAATCACCGATTATACCCTTACATACATGGTTACCAGACACTCATGGAGAGGCCCATTACAGTACTTGTATGCTTCTCGCCGGAATCTTATTAAAAATGGGAGCTTATGGATTAGTTCGGATCAATATGGAATTATTGCCCCATGCGCATTCTATATTTGCCCCCTACTTGATTATAGTAGGTGCAATCCAAATAGTTTATGCAGCTTCAACATCTCTTGGTCAACGTAATTTAAAAAAAAGAATAGCCTACTCATCTGTATCTCATATGGGTTTCATAATTATAGGAATTGGCTCTATAACGGATGCAGGACTCAGCGGAGCTCTTTTACAAATAATATCTCATGGATTTATTGGTGCTGCTCTTTTTTTCTTGGCAGGGACTAGTTATGATAGAATACGTCTTGGTTTTTTCGACGAAATGGGTGGAATGGCCGTCGCCATTCCGAAAATCTTTACCATGTTCAGTATCTTATCCATGGCCTCCCTTGCATTACCGGGCATGAGTGGTTTTGTTGCAGAATTGATAGTCTTTTTTGGAATAATTACCAGCCAAAAATTTCTTTTAATGCCAAAAATACTAATTACTTTTGTAATGGCAATTGGAATGATATTAACTCCGATTTATTCACTATCTATGTTACGCCAGATGTTCTATGGTTACAGGCTTTTTAATGCCCCAAACCCCTCTTTTTTTGATTCTGGTCCTCGAGAGTTATTTGTTTCTATTTCTATCCTTTTACCCGTAATAGGTATGGGTATTTATCCCGATTTTCTTCTCTCATTATCGGTTGACAAGGTTGAATTGATTGTATCTCAATTTTTTTATAGATAGTAAAAAAAAGCAATCCTATGTCAAAGTCACTTTATTTGTTGGACTTGGACAATTAAAAAATTGACTCTTTGCCGTCCTTTCAAGTTAAGCAAAAAGAAAAACTGGATTTGTAATCAGACATCTTTTGCAAAACCATTTGAATCAAGTTATGCGTAGTGATTCAAATGGTTCTCAACGGCTTTTACGACCCTTTTTTTTCTTTATGTAAGCCCGCTGCTTCGACAATCCGTTTTTCTATTTCTCATAAACTATTTTCAATTCAATTTTAAGATATTGGAAATGAACCATAACTATGTAACCCTATTCCTAATATATTGATTCCAAAATAACATATCCAAATTATAAGAAAGCCAATAGAAGCCACAATTGCCGATTTTACACCTTCTGCGTTTTTCTTTTCTCGAATATGTAAATAAATAGCAAATATCGTCCAAGTAATAAACGCCCAAGTTTCCTTTGGGTCCCAACTCCAATATGACCCCCATGCCTCATTAGCCCATACTGCTCCCGAAAGAATCCCTATGGTTAAAAATAGAAATCCTATACTAATAATACGATAACTCCAAAAATCAAATTGTTGAAGCAAGTGAGACCTGTAATAATTTATAGAATAGGTAAAGGAAGTCTTTAGTAAAATCTTCTCTCTTTCATTTATGTATTGGATATTGGAAAAGATCCTATTTAAAAACTTATTTCTTTTACCAACCACGCTTCGACTTTTTCGAAATGTAATGACTAGAAGAGCTATTGATAATAATGATCCACACAAAAGAGATGCATAGCTCAATATCATCATACTTACGTGCATCATTAACCACTGGGATTGGAGAGCGGGCACTAATATTTTTTGTTCATGGATTTGAGTTAAAAGACCCGAAGTAGCAAAGCCTTGGATAAAAAGAGTGCTTGGTGAGGTTATTTCCCTTAAATGATTTTTAAGGTTTTTCAAATACGGAAGCATATTAATAATGGAGAAATTCCATGAAAGAAAGATTAAGGATTCATATAAATTACTTAATGGGAAATGCCCTGAATAAATCCAACGAATTATTAAGAATCCTGTTATACAGAACAAAGTCACTATCATGCCTTTTTCTGACGAATTATATAGTCCTACGATTTCATTGACCAATAAGTTTATCAAATGAATTGTAATTACAATTGAAACAACCGAAAAAGATATATGGGTTAATATGTGCTCTAAAGTCAAAAAGATCATACAAATAAAAAAGTAAGGGTTCCTCCAATTAAAATAGAATAAATGGGAATCGGGAATTGAATTTCTATTATTAAAAAGAATAATAGAAGAATATGCTTTCTATTTGATCTCGTTTAGAAAATATTATGCCGCTACTCGGACTCGAACCGAGATGCTTTAGCACTGCTTCCTAAGAGCAGCGTGTCTACCGATTTCACCATAGCGGCTTACTCGAAAGTATAATAACCTATTTTTCTTCAATTGTCTAGGTTAAGGGAGTGAATTCGATGGCTTTTTTCTTTGATGGATTTTTTTTTTTGTTTCAAAAAAGTGAATAAAGGATTCTTTCGTTCCTGATAGTGATTTATTGAATCGGTGGATTGGAGCATACTCTAGGTCGGAATTGCGAGGAGTACTTCTTGATCATTTCTACCAACTTAAAGCCCCCAATTACTCTTCTTTTTATGTTATGTAAAAATGTCCTTTTGGACAATTTACAAAATCTCCATTACCAATCCTTTATGTATTTTGGTGTTCCTAACTATCCACTCATTTTAAAGGAGCTCCCCATTTGGTATTGTTATGGTAATAGATATGAGGGAATAGGCAGAAAGGGTAACGAAAACCGTATCCGGTTGATCTTTTGAGCCCGCTTCAAGCCAGGATGACTACTCAACCAATCTTGGGGCAAGGGCCCTTTCCCTTAATGTTTACTTCCGCTTACCTCTTGTACATAGGAAATGAGACTCCGTTTTTTACTGCCAATTTCTCATTTTAGACTATAGAATAGAAGCTGTTTTCTTTCACTCATATAACTATCTGGTTTAGTTCCTCAACCCGAATGCGGGTTTCTGTTTTAACGAATCACACGTAGAGATATTGACAACACACATAGAGTTAATGGTATTTCATAACTAATTGATTGAGCGGCAGCTCGTAGACCACCTAAAAAGGAATATTTATTATTTGATCCATATCCTGACATAAGAAGTCCAATGGGAGCAATACTTGAAATGGCAATCCATAAAAAAACACCAACATTTAGATCAGCTAAAACAAGGCGATAGCTAAAAGGAATTACTGAATAACTTAGAAGAATTGATATGACTGCCATGGATGGGCCAATACTGAACAAAGGGCTATCCCCTCTAGATGGAAGAAGGTTCTCTTTCAAAAGCAGTTTTGTCCCATCTGCTAGAGCTTGAAGAATTCCGAAAGGACCCGCGTATTCAGGCCCAATACGTTGTTGTATCCCCGCGGATATTTCTCTTTCTAACCACACAATTACTAATACACCTATTGTGATTCCCACTACAAGGGTCAAAATAGGGACAAGCATCCAGACGATCCCATATATCTCTTGTAGGGATTCGAATCTGGAAAAAGAATTGATATCTTGTACTTCTGGTGTATCAATTATCATCTCAACGATCAACTTCTCCCATAATGATATCTATGCTACCTAGTATTGTCATAATATCAGCCAATTTCATTCTTTTAACTAACTGAGGAAGAATTTGCAAATTCATAAAACCCGGTGGACGTATTTTCCATCTCCAAGGAAAGCTGCTCCGATCTCCTATCAGAAAAACTCCCAATTCTCCTTTTGGGGCTTCAACTCTCACATAAAGTTCTTGTTTCGGCAATTCAAAAGTAGGAGAAGGTTTTTTACTAATGAATCGATATTCAAAACCGCCCCATTCTGGATACCTTTCTCTATCAAAACATCGAATTTCTAAATTCTCATAAGGACCTCCCGGAATTCCTTCCAGAGCCTGTTGAATCATTTTTATGGATTCCCTCATTTCACCGATTCGGACTAAATAGCGAGCTAATGAATCTCCTTCTTTTTGCCACTGAACCTCCCAATCGAATTTTTTGTAACATTCAGAATTATCGATTTTACGAAGATCCCATTGCATTCCGGAAGCTCGTAGCATTGGTCCTGATAAACCCCAACTTATTGCTTCTTCTTTACCAATAATGCCTATTCCCTCTACTCGCTCTAAAAAAATAGGATTCCGCGTAATAAGCTTTTCATATTCAGCAAGTCCTGTTAAAAAATAATTACAGAAATCCAAGCATTTATCTATCCAGCCATGAGGTAGATCGGCTGCAACTCCTCCGATACGAAAATAATTATGCATCATTCTCATACCGGTGGCTGCTTCAAACAGATCATATATTAATTCTCTTTCTCTGAAAATATAAAAAAAGGGGGTTTGTGCGCCAATATCGGCCATAAAGGGTCCAAGCCATAATAGATGAGAAGCTATACGACTTAATTCCAGCATAATTGTTCTGATATAGCCAGCCCTTTTAGGTACTTGAATATTTCCCAATTGCTCTGGGGCATTTACAGTTATTACTTCTGTGAACATAGTAGCCAAATAATCCCAACGTGTTACATAAGGCAGATATTGTATAATAGTTCGATTTTCGGCAATTTTTTCCATCCCTCTGTGTAAATAACCCAATACGGGTTCACAGTCGATAACATCTTCACCATCTAGAGTAAGGATGAGCCGAAGAACACCGTGCATTGATGGGTGGTGAGGGCCCATATTGACTATCATGAGGTCTTTTCTTGTAGCTGGTATAGTCATAAGTTTTTCCTCGATTTTTTCTTTCATGAATTGCCGAAAACGAAAAGATATTCATCCAAATGCAAAAATCTAATAAAGCAAATAATTGAAAATAACATTTCTAATTTAACGAGTTTTTGACTCGCGAATATTCAACCTATTTATTAATTCTTTATAACGTACTCTATTTTTCTTTGACAAATAAGACAGCAGACGCTGGCGTTTTCCCAAAATTTTATGTAGACCTCTCTGAGATAAATAGTCCTTTCTGTGCAATTTCAAATGGGAAGAAATTTGGTCTATTTTCTTGGTAAAACACAATACTTGAAATTCAACGGACCCTCTATTCTTTTCTTTTTCTTCTTGCGAGATAACTGAAATTAATGGAGTTTTGACCATAAAACAAGGTTTCCTTATCTTTTCTTTTTTTAAAAAATGAATTTGACTGATCAGTAATAATAATCCTAGTTCTTTTTGAATTTCTCCATTTTTTATATAATAAAATATTCATTTCGTTATGAACTTCTCATTTTTGAAAATCAAAAATGAATCAACAACTCATTCAAATTGAAATTGGATTCGGCTCGGGATACAAAAGAAGAGTCTATTTCTTTCTCCACTTACACAAGATAAAAAAAAAATGGGAATATTCAAATGAAAATCTAAAAATCAAAGAATGGCTCAACAAAAGCTTCTTTCTTTTGTTGAGCCATTTATATATTTCATGGTTACACCTGGAATGTAAAACAATCCATTAGAATGGTATGGGTATTCTAGTCAAAATGGAATATTAACGGGTTTTCAATCGTGGATATACTCGGATCCTTAACATACTGAAACGGCTGCCATTAGTAGTATCAAACCAATAGCGATTCATACAAGCTAAGTCTTCGAGTCGATAATTCGGCCAAAGAAAAAACCTTAATCTCATTAGTTTCTTTTTGATTCTATTTAATTCTTTGCTTTCTTCTTCTTTCTTGCGTAGTTCTTCTTGTTCTCTTTCTTTCTTTTGAACTAGATTTAGTCGTTCCTCTCGTTGTCTCTTTTCTCGTTCGTCTAGTTCTCTCAATAGTAGGTTCAAATCCATACGCCCAGTTTCTTTAAGAAGTTTGTTGTAGGGGGTTAATTTATGTTGAGGGATTCTTTTCTCTTTTTTCTTTTTTTTATTGAGTTCATTTACAATTCTCAATTGTCTGCGGCGTCTGGGGGATAAAAGATTTTCAGGAACAAGCAGACCCTTTTCGACAAGCGTATCTGGCACTCCCTCGTCCAAAAGAATAAGCTTTTTGATTCTGTCGTTGGCACGCTTAGGGTCAGTTATAAGGCTTAGAAGGATAGCTGTGCATTCGCGCTTGAACTTGCCGCAAACACCTATCTTATAAAAGAACCTCATCTGGTCTGCGTGGAATTGACCAAAGACTCTCTCATAAGACCAAGGAGTCCGCTTTCTCTTTTTCTTTGGATGTACTTCGGGTTTCCAGTGGAATAGACCAAAGACTCTCTCATAAGACCAAGGAGACTGCTTTTTCTTTCCACGTGCTTTGGCTTTCAATGGGATTGCGAATGGGTGAACTAAATATCGAACCAATTTGGTCCAGAAAGACCTAGGACACCCAAATTTCCCATAAGACACACGCAGTCCCCACCACCTCTTAACTCTCAGTCTTCGCACGCTCAACGATTCTACTACCTTGCGCCCCTTGCGGACCTTATATGTAGTTTGCTTCACTTTGTTCACACCTATCTCCAGACAAGGGTCTCTTTTATTGTCCGGACCCGGAGTGTAGGCCAATTTTTGGAATTGATTCTTATGAAGCAGGGAAATGGCTAGGATTTGATACGTAACGTGCTCCCACCTCAATCTTTTAAAGGTACGAATGGGGTTCAGAACGAGATACCCCATGTTTAGGATATCTTCCAAAGTTGGAAGTTGATTTTGAGTAGTTCCCATTATTCCAAACTGACTCATTTCTATAAGATCTTTAATGAAAACAAGAAGGAGCTTCGGGTTAGTTGCTTTATTCGTGACTTGGCTTGTACGTGTAACATTAGTAAGGAAGTCGGCGATCAAATAACGTAGGCTATAGTGCACTTGATACCGGAAATAATTCGACTTTTTTAGATCCTTCAGCGCCGTCTTTCGGAACCTTGAATACTTTATCGGTTTCAATGTACTCACCCGAGCAAATCTTTTTTTGTGGTTTTTTCTGTAGCTTGTTTCGTCAAAGGCCTTTCCTTGTTCTTCTTGTTCTTTTTTTCTTTTTTCCTTTTTTTCTTCGTATTCTTCGTCTATTTTCTTTTGTTCTTCGGCCTTCATTTCGGATATCGTCTCAGCATAAGCCCTTTCTCTCTCAGTAGGATCTATCATAATGTCCAAAGTCGTTTCCTTCCTAGGGTCTTTTCTCCCTAGGTTCAATAATGCCCTGCGATGTCGACGACGACGTCGGGCCCTGTTCGAGTCCCAAAGTGGTCTTCCTTTCGCCGGCCATTCCTTTTTGTCGTACATGTACCAGTTGAAGGAGTCAAACTCAACCTTTAAATCCGCGTAAGAGGAGCGCGAACGTATCTTTCCATTTTGCAAAAAAGAATGAATCGGCGTGGTCCACTCCGCTTTCGCATAAAGATTAAGTAAATTGTAAAGTTGGATAAATTCTGGGAAGAGAAAAAAACTAGATTCTAGGAAAGAACTTTTCTTTTCATCATTATTGCGTTCCATTAGTTCTTCTAGTTCGTTTTCATTATTTAATCCCATCCAATCAAAAAAGTTTTTTTTTTCGATTTTTTCAAATTCTTCCGGTTCTAGTATCAAACTCAGGTCAAACTCTCGTTGAGCAATCTTTATCGATTGGGCCTTCCCCGACATTTTTTTTTTTCTAGCAGCCAGGTCTTTTTTTCGTTTAGCCATGCTTTTTTGTTTTTTCCAAATCGGGGTACGCCTTTTATCATAACACTTTTCATACCGAAAAACACAGCCAAGCTTGGCTAGCCTATGCCTATCATAAAACTCAGGCCAATACAAGGCATAAACAGAGAAAAAGTATAGGTGCATATCACAAATTTTATGGATGTACCCGATGAGGTGCTCCAGCGGCCACTTCAGCCATTCAGGTCTGAACGATTCATCTAGGCTTTCGGGGTAAGGTCGTCTCCGCTCTCTTAGTTGTTTCAGTACGCTTTCTAGGAAGACCATTGCGCCCTCTGTGAACCCGACGCGGTCCTCGGTTAACGACCCGGCCGGGAGCACCCTATTCTGGCCAGTTACCCAAGAATCAATAGCGACCTTATCCACCACCTTAGATCCTTTTTTCTTATCTTCAACATGAAAGAGTATCTGATTATAATTCATCCGCCTACGCAGCGCCGTCCTATTAACGTCCATATGCATATCCAACAAAGGATGCTTTTCCTTGGAATCGCGCAAATGCTTATAATTACTTGTAAGCATATTCACAAGGCTTTCTTTGTGTATGTTGTAAAGATGTGAAATTGCGGTCTGGTTATTACTTACTAAGGATGGCGCTATGACATAGGGATCCTTCTTATATTCAGCATTAAGGAAGCTATATGCTAAAAGATCATATCTAAGGTGTTTTTTAAATTTCAATTTTTGTGGGTTAATCGGCAATGAGTCTATTTCATATGAATCCCCTTTCTTGAAATTGTGATTTTCAGCCGTGCGACATTGATTCATTTTATTTCGCCATTTTTGTGCTTCTAATCTGGACCATCTAATGTCAGATAAAAGATAGTAGTCAAAATGGCCTCTTAACCATTCTTTCCATCGATTCATTCCAACTCTACAATTTCTCAAATTCTGGAATTTAGAGACTCTAAAAGAAGACTTTTCAGTTTGTGATAATTTATAAAATACATATGCTTGTGACAGAGAGGATAAGTCAAAAACAAGGGTTTTTTGACTCTTACTAATTTGACTATTTCTCATATTAAAAGAATGTTTTTTTATAGTTGAAATAAAGCGATTTTTTTTTCTTTTCTTTTTATTAATGCCTTTAATGGCCTTGTCAATCTTTTTGTTTTTTCTTTTTTTTTTGAATTGAAAAAAAAACTGCGCAACCATTTTCAGACAACTCTTTTTCTTATTCATTTCATCTAGAAACCTCTTTTTCAAATCAAATCTATTTTTCAAATCGAAAAGGATTTTCACGTATATCCATTCAATGATCCATTTTCTAAAAATTGTAGATTTACGAATGAATCGTGCCTTTCTTCTTTTTAAGATTTTAGAAAGTCTTCGTAGTGCTTCTGATGTTTTAGAATGAGAACTTGTTTTGGTCGAACTAATGCTTGTTTGAATAATGAAAAGTCTTTTTTTCTTTTCTTTTAGAACCCTTTCTATTTCATTTATGATTGCCCTTGTTTTATCCACTTTCCTTTCTTTTTTCTTTTTTGTTAATTTAGATTGTGGCCCTTTTTTCAAATTTGTTCTTTTTTTTACTTTTACGCCCTTTAGCAGCTTGGATTGAAAGCTTTTTTTTTGAAAAGCTAAAAGACGTTTTCGAAGAAAGCCCTTTTTTTTAAACTTCAAAAAACCCTTCTTTTGCAACTTTCTAATTCCACTTGTGAGTAGGTTTTTGAGTTCTTGAGAAGCTTTTTTTTTCTTTAGTTCTTCAAAAACGGTTTTAAAAAACGGGTAGGGCTTGCGAGCCGTACCAAAAGGAATATTAGTGATTCTTCCAAAAACGGTTAAATACAAATCCTCTGCCACACTGCTCTCTTTGCTTTGCTCGGTTTCTCGCCAAGGTTTCCACTCAAAAGGAAAGTGGATCCTTATCTGACAACCATCTGTGAACCACCCTATTGGGTCTTGTGACTCGTCAAGTGGAATACCACCAAAATCGCACAAGGTGTGAGTTTCCTTCTTTAAATCCGCGAAATCCTGAAACAATTCGGGACTTTGAAAGAAGAGTATACGAGCCATATTTTTAGCTATTATCAAGAAAGGAAAGATCACATTTTTCCTCAAAAACGATTGGATTAATAGGATCAGAGATCTTACTGCATGACCCGATTGAAGGAGTTCCCAAGTTTCCGCTATACAAATGGCTCGGATCTCATGCGCCTCTCGGCGCTCCTGCCATTCTTCTAAGGCATCCCCTCGTTCTTGGCGTTTTTTTTTGTCTTCTTCGCTTTCCCTCAGTCCTTGGAGTTCGTTTTCTGCTTCTATAGCAGCCTCTATAGCACTCTTTTGAGAATCTGGCAGGTTCCACAGTTTCTTCCAAATTCGGTTTATCCTTTCGGATATACGCTTAACTCTAACTTGAAACCGGGAGTCCTGTCGTAAAAATCTATAACATTTTTTCATAAGCTCAAAGACATCTAAAGTGAGCATAATGAGTATAAGTGTTTTCCTTCGTTTGGGCAAAAAAAGGGGCGACTGGACCCGGTGTTCATACCACCCACAAATCGTTACTTTTCGCCTTTGGGTGCGGTCCGCACCTTTGACCATATTGCGACGAAAATGCGTGATCTTAGCGTAACGGTAAAAATACCATTGCTTCAGTTCACGTTTATCATGTCGCTCATAGTATTTCCATACTTTGGTTCTAAATACCCTAAATTTTGCTTTTCTTGTACGCAAATAGACGTCTTCGGCTACTACATCGTCATTTCTTATATTGTAATCACTATAATCTATTTTTTCATCATCTATGTTGTATCCCCATCGAGGGACTTCTTTCATGATTGTCCGTAGTTTCAGCTGAAACTGACGGTATTTTTGATATTTTTTTCGCATCTTAGGAATGTCTTCATGTGTGAAACCGCTCCTACCCTCATAGTAGGTATTCATAATGTGATATACCGTGTTACGGTTTCGACGTATTTTGTTTATTTTCTCTAACAATGGGTTTGGATAGGAATAAAGGTTTCTTCTATCTTTTGAATCTCGCTTTCTTTTTGAACTTGTTCTAAAATGAGAATTAAGAACCAAAATTCTAGTTAAAATTGTATTTAAGGGGAAAGCCTCCTTTTGTTTTTTTTTCAAGGTTCCTTTCTTTGTCTTTTTATCTAACCTTAACAAAATTTTCTTGGGTCTTCTTTTTTCTTTTTCCAATTGCACCCTTTTTTTTCGAATTTCCTTGAGTTTTAGATAGCGTTCCTTGTGAGAACGAATCCAACTCTCTCTTTCCTCATTGACTCGGATAATCATGCCCCTCTTTCTCAGCTTGTGAACTCGCCTTAATATTCTGGTAGTTTCCTGCCAGTCAAGAGTCAAGTAAGCAGATACCCGGTAAAGTTTAAAAGCTCGCGACATAGAGTTACTTGGGATGTACTGTGGCGCTCGAAAATAAGGAGCCATTTTTTGAAGTATTCTCAAAGTTTTCCCTAATAGACTCTTTTCGAAACATTGCCGTCTAAGCTTTTGTTTTTCCTGGCTTTCCCGTTCCAGTTTCTGGCGTTCGAGTATCAAATACTGCTCTTTCTGATTTAAAGGCCTTAAGTCTTTAAAAAACAACCACATTGTTTGCAGGTGCTCTTCCTCGTCAACCCTCTGTTCCGCTGCTGTTTTCGTCAATTTATGGTTATACCAAAAAGCTCCGCGAGAAGGTCCATCCCAGACTGGGTCATTTTCCCTTTTCTTTCCTCCCGACGGGTGCATTTGGTCAAAGAGGGTCTCAGAAATTGATCGCAACACTTTCGGAGTGTATTTGAATTGAAAGAGCTTTCTCCGTATGTCCAATACATCCCTCAAAGGAGATCCGCTTTTTAGCTTCTGTACTCTTTTTATTAATTCCTTGTTGAGACTGTCCTTTTTCTTTGCATTTCGTAAAACCCAAAGGGTGTACAATCTATCCCTATCGGGGAGTCGCTTTTTTTTTCTAAACAAAGAAAGTTTTCCTTCAATCATTTTATAAAAAGTGATTAAAGAAAGTGGATATGTGAAAGAGGTCCGTTCTTTTCCATCGCTTTGACATTTATAAAAACAAAATTGTGAAAACCCCCCCTTTTTTACACTATATTCGTAGAAAGAAGTTTTGATATAGCGGTAAGGTATAACCCACCTCCTAGGGTTGAAAAAGAAATGGGAAAAACCGCGGAAAATTGCGCTAAAAACAAAATTGTGGTTGAATAAAAACCACTTAAGGAACTTCAAATGGGGAATATACACGGAAAAGAAATTGAAAAAGTAGAGGTAAAAAGGTTTTACCACGACCAAAAAGGGAGAAAAAAGGGGCTCGATTCGGTTCAAAAAGCGACTAGAAGACGAAAACAAGTCGAAAAGGTAACCATAACAGAATTTCAACCGGTTGAAAAGGTAACCAGAATAGAATTTCAACCGGTTGAAAAGGAAAGCATAAAATGAAAAGGACTCGAAAAAGCAATCCGAAAAGAAAGTATAAAGGGTATTTTCAAATCCTTTTTCTTCATCCATATCCAAAATTTCTTGATTCTCTTCCTCTTCGAGATCCAAAATTTCTTGATTCTCTTCCTCTTCGAGATCCAAAATTTCTTGATTCTCTTCCTCTACAGCCCTTTTTTTTTCTTCGTCAGCTGACTTTTCGTCTTTCTTTTGTTCTTCATCGAAGTCCTCTAATGGATAGAATCTATCTTCTATTTCTCTTTGCACTTTGGCTTCTTCCTCTAGGCGTGACATCCTTGCTAGCTCGACTGCATTAGGCGCTGATGGACTGTGCGGAACAAAAGGTATGGGGGATTTTCCCAACAAATACAGCGCAACGATAAATAGAATCGTAGCTAAGATTTGAATCATTTCGTCGATTGTTTGTGACTCCCTATAGATTCCGGGTTTCATAACAGGATCCGGTTTATACTCAAATATTTTGGCTATAGGTATAGTCCGGGATCTGATCTTCTTGATCTTATCTTGCAGGTACAGTTGATGAGTAAGAATCAGAAAAGCCGAATAGTTTTTCTGTAGCCATAATGTCAAAAATTGAACCCATTTTATACAAATCAAGTGACCGATCATCCAAACAAAAAAAGTCGTATAGAGAAATAAGATTTTGAATTGGCACTGTACCAAGTACCCTACGATCATTCTCGAGAAAATTGAATTTGGAAAAAAGGTATAATTTAATAATCTATAACTTAACCCATAAACAAATGCTAGGGTCTGATCTCGCTGTGGAGTTGAAAAAGATTTAGGTAGAAAAATATCCAGATGATGATTCGTCCAGAAAAATTGATACAACATAAGGCCAAGAGCGAGTATGATTTTCAGATAAAAATTGCTCAGGGCCTTATAAAAAGGTAAGTAATAAATCAATAAATAGCCCAGCAAATGCCCCACAGTGAACCCATAGCTTAGTGCTCTCGCCTTACCAGTCCCTTCGTCGTCTTGAGAAATCCAGTGCCGGATAAGGAAAAGATAACTTGTGAGTTTTGAAAATGTTATGAGTATTCCATAAAAAATACCGAAAATCAAAGTTGCCCGAATATCAAGACGCTTACTCGTGATATGGTTCATTGCAATTCTCCCGCCCTTTGGGCTATAAATAAAATAGATAAGAGGTGTAATTTAATAATATTCTCTTATAAATAATAGAATCCGTAAGAATCTTCGATCACTGCATGAGATTCATAGTTGCATTACTTATAGCTTCCTTGTTCGTAGACAAAGCTCATTCTGTCTTTCATTCCTCGGAATTGTCTTTCATTCCAAGGCATACCTCGTATCCATGCGCTTCATTCATATTCGCCTGGAGTTCGCATACCAAATTGATTGATTCTATTCCTCAACTTCAAAAAGTTTATTACATTAAGTTAAGGCAATTTCAACTAAAAATTGAGTGGAAAAGGGGAATCTCTTATTTAAGATATCCCCCCCCCCCTCTTTTTTGATTTTCACAGGCGGATTTATGGGGAAAAAAGAATCCCCATCCATTTTTAGGATTTTTTTGTTTTCTTATTATCCGTTGGCATAGAAAAAAAACGAGTTGGCATAGAAAAAAAACGAAAAAAACTTTTTGAATTCCCGGTAGAAAGGGATTTACCTAATGACAAAGCTTTCAACGCCGCCCAATGCCCTTTTCCTTTCCAGATATTTTTCCGAATTCGCTTTTTTGAACTAGAAAGACGTTTTTTGGGAACTGTCATTTTGAAAAAAGGTTCTTCATTGCTATAGTGAAATGTCAATGACATTTATATAACGATATTTGATTTTATATTTAGATATTTGATTTCTCGGGAGAATCAGACCCCCCACTTTTTTTTTCTTGTTTTGTTCTCAGATTCCACTGGAACAAAACGTAGCCAAAAAAGACCAGCAAGACAGCTAGACCTAAAAATAAATAGGGAGCCGTTGCCCTTGAAGTACAGAGCAAGCGCATAGTCCTGCCTATCCTTCGGTATAGACTCTCTTCTACAATCTTATACTTATAAGAAGGATTTTGATTATAGAAAGTCCAATTCGGGGTTCCTAAGACACTCCTAGACACACGGGGCCAAATACAAATTTCCGTCTCGGGCCAACGACCTAGCGGAACTTCGGATTCTAGCCGGCTAATCCACACCGACCAGCTTTTCCAAAACCGAAGTTCTTCGAAGCGGAGGAGTACTTTCATTTTTGGCCCTCCTCTTTTGTTTCTAGGATTATAATCGCACTGTAAATTATGGAAAGACAATTCCTATTTGAGATAGCTATTTGTGCAAGCATTTTACGATTAAGAAGCAACTGTTCCTTTTTCAGATTAGTGATTAATTGACTATAACTATAAGATAATACATTTTGGCGAATTACTCCATTTATCCGAGTGATCCACAAACGACGAAAATCCCTCTTTTTCTTATCTCTATCACGATGAGCCGAAGCCAAAGCTCTTATTGTCTGTTGAGCAATAAGTCGAGTAAGCCTTGAATGAGCTCCTCGAGCGCCTGATGCAAATAAACGTGTTTTTGCTCTACGTCTCCGAGCTATAGAGCCTCGCTTAATTCTGGTCATTAAATTAAATAAATTAAATTTTGACGAATAACTAATGGATTTTTTTTTCAGTTATTCTTTTTCCTTTCCTAGTTTATTAATAACAAAACGCATTTTTCCTATGTATAAAATCAAAATTCCAATGGCTTTTGCTACGATAACCTTCCCGACCACGATTTTTTTCTAAGCATTGCACCTTGATATAAAAAAGTATATGGATACTAAATACAAAAAAGACCTAGTAATAAAAGTAAATAGAAAGAAGTCAATAATGAAATAGTGGGTTCCATCGTTTCTATGGTTATTTCTTATTCTTAAACGGTTAGGTCTCCTCTATACACCGGAGCCCCCTCTTTCATTTAATCAATGCTATTGGTAACTTGTACAGTTCACACTCTTCGGCTCTACCTATAAACTATTCAGTAATAGATCTTTCACAACGAGATCTACCTATACAGTAACGGTATTTAATTATAAAGATTTGCTGGATAGCTGACCCTCTTAGTCCGTTCTTGCAAGAATAGAGGTATACTCTTTCTGCTTTTTAAATAGGATTTCCCCCGCTTAATGGGATAAGCATTTGCTCCCAATGGAGAATTCTTTCTCATCTTCAATTCGTGATTGGATTTGAACTAAAGAAAACCATAAATTTCAGACCCAGTAGAAGAATATGATATGATCTATTTTCTTAGATAGAAAATGGAGTTCATTCTCTTTTATTCTCCGGTACTGATCGTTGATACTGGAAAATGATTTTCCGAGTCCATGATCTGAACGAGTCACACATACACCTTACTACATCTTCCTCGGCGCTGAGGGCATCCCCTAAGAGCGGGGGTTTTCTTGGTTTTTCTGACTGGCTGTCTTGAGTTTCTAAGAAGTTGGTTACTAGTTGGCATGCTAAAACGTATACCTAATGTACTGGTTTAGATCCATCCTAACCGGAAGCTTCTCAATTTCTTCTATTTACTAGATGAATAGAATTGAAAAGGAAATCCGGTAAGAGTTTGGACAAAATTTTTCTTTGTTTCTGTTAGCTTTGTTTCTGTTAGTTAATAGGCGATCTCAATCTCCTGGGGTGTATCAAGAGGTCCCGCCTCTTCATTGGTTTCGTCAGGTTCCTATTCCTTTTTTTTTATTCTTCATCTTCGTCTTCGGAAACAGATACCCCATCACTAACTCCATTCTTCATATTCTTCTTCGAAAGCATATACCCCATCAATAATTCCATAAGTCCTCGCTTCTGTTGCTGACATAAAAGTATCCCTTTCCAGGTCTGCAATTATAACCCAAGCAGGTTTGTTTGTTCTATGGATATAAATTTGTGTGACGCAGTTGCGCAATTGTAAGAATAGATGCCCTTCCAAATTAAGGTCCGAAAACCGGTCGTCAAACTCCTTCGCACGAGGTTGATGGATCATTACCCTGATGATACGTATGATAAGGTCTTATTTCATCTCCCACGATAAGGCCGAGAATAGAAGATAAAGAATAAGACAAAAAAAGAATTGAACAACCGTACAGGCATCTTTTGCACATTGCATACGGCTTTACAATGGAATTTGCTTTGAATTTCCCTCGACGAAAGGGAAAAGAGGGGCCTATCAGACCCAGGTCGTTAAATGATCCACTTACCACCCTTCCTTTCGAATAAGTTCAAAAATACTATGATGGCTCCGCTGCTTTATATATTTCTTTCGTCTGTGATTCAACAATCCCAACGTTTTTTGACTCTTTTATGATAAAAAGAGTGTTAATATAAGAGCTTTCTGGTGTGAAAACAAAAAGGTTTGGTACGCTTAAAAGGGTCCCCAAAAGATAAGATTCAATTGGGGATGCCCCGTATTTCATACTACTCTTTCGATACATAATCTAATGTTTTGAAAAAAAAAAACAAAAGTTTTCTCGTATCGAATTCAAAGTGCCATGCTATTATTACTTAATATTCATATTTCATATGGCGAAGGCATAGTCTTCTTTTTCTTTCAAATAAAAAACGAAACTCATTGGCGCCAAGCGTTAGGGAATGCGCAACGTTCTGTAACGGTTCCTCCGACCAGGACAACGGATGCCATCGAAGCGGCTATTCCCAGGCATATTGTCTTTACGTCTGGTTCCACAAAGCCAATAGTATCATAAAGAGCCAGCCCGGGAATTATCAATCCGCCAAGACAGTTTATATACAAGGTTTGAGTCCAGAAAGGATCTTCTATATTGAGATGTATCATAAGACCCACGATGTTATTTGCAACCTCCTCTTCCAGGTCTTTGCCTAAAAAAAGCCATCTTTGGCGATAAAGGCGGTTAATTAGGATAAAATTGTATCCCTTAGGAGCCGTACATGCATCTTTTGATGCATACGGTTCACCAAACGGTTCAACAAAAACCGTGAAAAAAAAAGAATCAATGTGTAGATTCAAGCCCTTTTTTAAACTTATCAAACTCATTTCTCATTGATATACTCTTTTATCGAGATCCAATCCAAATCACGATATTTTTTTCTTGTTCCTGAACAGGCCGGGCTTCGTCAATTCTTTTAGGTTTCTGCTCTGCTTCGAGTAAAGATCTGCCCGATTTCTATTTGCACATATAGTACAAATGCTACCAATACCGCCTCTTTTTGCTACGACTTCTTTTTTTTTTTCAATTCATTTCATGTCTTCCGTCGAATATTTGGCATGTTTGTCATATTACTCGATTGATTCCTTGTGATCATTCCTATTTCTATTTCTTAATAAGGAATTCTTTTAATGAAATGAAAAGAATATATATATAATTGACTGACTTAGGATACAAATAGAAATCCTAGATAGCTAGAGTACGGAAGTACGGATTGGTGCTTTTTCTAAACGGAGCCTGGATACTTCATTTTAGTGGTTCAACCAAGCCAACCATAAATTCTTCTAATTGAGAATATTCATCTGGATACCCCCCAAAACGCATCTAATTGCACTTCATTTCACTTCACGCTTCCTCTGAGAATTCAAAAATTTTTCTTGGGCGAAGGGGAGGATATCTCGATCGGGGGAGAAAATGGGGAAATCCCATACGACCCAATAGATCTGACAAGTCGCACTATAAGTCAACCCAAGTAGCCTTTTCCTCCATGCTGTCAAGTTCTTCTTCTACGGAATCGGGCTCGGGGTCGGGATTGGGATTTAGAAAAGGTACTTTAGGAACACCCACTGGCATAGAAATGAAATGGACTTAATTCTTTATTTAAGGACTCTAATGTACTTTGATGTGGAAGCGCGAACGTGTGGTGTCATGTCTTTCTTTCTTCTATGAATAATGAAGACTACAGGCTCTTATCCTATATTTCATTTATCCACAGATCTTTCTTATTCAAAAGATCTTTAGAGAATGAATAAAGGAAAATTTGTACGAAAATGTAGGCCTTTTAAAACAATATAGGGAAGCATTCTCCTCATAGAAAATGGGACCAATCCCCATTGCGTATTGATCCTTATCGGGTCTAAAATAGACCTGCTTCTCTTTGTTCCTACGAAACAAACTGTTTCTTTATTACTAAAAGAAGAAAACAAACATGAATCTTTCATCTTTCTCCGCTAAAGAATTTGCGGTAAAAGAGGGGGGGCCTCTTTTTCCAATGCAATCAAGTTATTTATTGTCTCTTTTCTATTGATATAAGGGGTATTTCCATGGGTTTGCCTTGGTATCGTGTTCATACCGTTGTATTGAATGATCCCGGCCGTTTGCTTTCTGTCCATATAATGCATACAGCGCTAGTTGCTGGTTGGGCCGGCTCGATGGCTTTATATGAATTGGCAGTTTTTGACCCCTCTGATCCTGTTCTTGATCCAATGTGGAGACAAGGTATGTTTGTTATCCCTTTCATGACTCGTTTAGGAATAACCAATTCTTGGGGTGGTTGGAGTATCACAGGAGGGACTATTACGAATTCGGGTATTTGGAGTTACGAAGGTGTGGCCGGTGCACATATTGTGTTATCTGGCTTGTGCTTCTTGGCAGCTATCTGGCATTGGGTATATTGGGATCTAGAAATCTTTTCTGATGAACGTACGGGAAAACCCTCTTTGGATTTGCCGAAGATCTTTGGAATTCATTTATTTCTCTCAGGGGTGGCTTGCTTTGGTTTTGGTGCATTTCATGTAACAGGATTGTACGGTCCTGGGATATGGGTGTCCGATCCTTACGGATTAACCGGAAGGGTACAATCCGTAAATCCAGCGTGGGGTGTGGGCGGTTTTGATCCCTTTGTTCCGGGAGGAATAGCTTCTCATCATATTGCAGCGGGGACATTGGGCATATTGGCGGGCCTCTTCCATCTTAGTGTCCGTCCGCCCCAGCGTTTATACAAAGGATTACGTATGGGCAATATTGAAACCGTCCTTTCCAGTAGTATTGCTGCTGTCTTTTTTGCAGCTTTTGTTGTTGCTGGAACTATGTGGTATGGTTCAGCAACTACCCCAATCGAATTGTTTGGCCCCACTCGTTATCAATGGGATCAGGGATATTTTCAGCAAGAAATATATCGAAGAATTGGTGCTGGACTGGCCGAAAATCAAAGTTTATCAGAAGCTTGGTCTAAAATTCCTGAAAAATTAGCCTTTTATGATTATATTGGTAATAATCCGGCAAAGGGGGGGTTATTCAGAGCCGGCTCAATGGACAATGGGGATGGGATAGCTGTTGGATGGTTAGGACACCCTGTCTTTAGAGATAAAGAAGGGCGCGAACTTTTTGTACGTCGTATGCCTACTTTTTTTGAAACATTTCCGGTAGTTTTGGTCGACGGAGACGGAATCGTTAGGGCTGATGTTCCTTTTAGAAGGGCAGAATCCAAGTATAGTGTCGAACAAGTAGGTGTAACTGTTGAGTTCTATGGCGGCGAACTAAATGGAGTTAGTTATAGTGATCCTGCTACTGTTAAAAAATATGCTAGACGCGCTCAATTAGGTGAAATTTTTGAGTTAGATCGTGCTGCGTTAAAATCCGATGGTGTTTTTCGTAGCAGCCCAAGGGGTTGGTTTACTTTTGGGCATGTTTCATTTGCTCTTCTCTTCTTCTTCGGACACATTTGGCATGGTGCTAGAACTTTGTTCAGAGACGTTTTTGCTGGTATTGATCCGGATTTGGATGCGCAAGTCGAATTTGGGGCATTCCAAAAACTGGGGGATCCAACTACAAAAAGACAAGCAGTCTGATACAACACAGTTCCATTCTTTTTTGACTCTTTTTTTTTTCTTTTTGTGATTTGTTCCATAGTTAGGAGAGTCTTGGAAAAAGAGAGATTAGCAAAGTAGTAGAGTAGTGGAGAAATTTGGATTTGAATCGCTGCCCTTTCTGGGTCGGGACTCTTTACTTTCTCCGGGATAGGATCCCAAATAAAAAGGTAGGTAAGCTCTAATTCTAATTGTAAACCACGAGCGAATTTATGGAAGCATTGGTTTATACATTCCTTTTAGTCTCGACTCTAGGGATCCTTTTTTTCTCGATCTTTTTTCGAGAACCGCCTAAAGTTCCAACTCAAAAATGAAAGAATTTTTCATTATTGTAAAATTTAAGTAACGAGCCTCCTAATACATTAGGAGGCTCGTTACTTAAACTAGTCCCCGTGTTCCTCGAATGGATCTCTTAATTGTTGAGAGGGTTGCCCAAAAGCAGTATATAAGGCATATCCCGTAAAACTTACAAGTAACCCAGATATAGAGATAGCGACTAGGGTTGCTGTTTCCATTATTATAGAATTTATTATTATCGAATTTCAAGTCAAGATCATACCGGATCTGTGATAAGATCCTTTCTTTTATTTACAACGGAATGGTATACAAAGTCAACAGATCTCAATGAATCAAAAATGAGGATATATGGCTACACAAAGCGTTGAGGATAGTTCTCGATCTGGTCCAAGAAGAACTAATGTAGGGAGTTTATTGAAACCCTTGAATTCGGAATATGGTAAAGTAGCTCCTGGATGGGGAACTACTCCTTTGATGGGTGTCGCAATGGCTCTATTTGCGATATTCCTATCCATTATTTTGGAGATTTATAATTCCTCCGTTTTACTGGATGGAATTTTAATGAATTAGATTCATAAAAATCACAAAGTCCTGGTTTTTCAATACAAAGTGAAACATGTAGGTTTAGGATTTTTCTCCCAGTCGATTGCGGCAGTTCGATCGCGGAGTTTGTTTCTTTCTGTATTCCCGGAATTATGAGTGTGTGACTTGTTATAATGGATCCTATTAATAGTACAGAGAACGGGTCTGTCATCTTGGTATAGGTGCTTTTACCTCGTCGGATATTCAGTCGAGTATCCGGAGCACGGAATAGATGAAGATCACAAAGTATTAGAACTATGATTCATACTTAGTATTCAGACCTCGCAGCCGGAGAATGAAAGGTTAGAAATGGAAAGATTTTGCCTCTTTCAAATTCCCGTTTGCGCTTATTTTGCTCAAAGGGCAAAGGTAGGGTATAAAATAGATTTCTTTTTTTTTTTTTTTTAGTGAGTATATCCACTCATTGACTAAGTGGTGATCCAACGGTTCTTACTCATGGAATCTTTGGACTTAGGTGGAATTGCAGGGTTTGTTGAATCACTGTGGTTCTAGTATGAGTCTGAGGTTTCAATCGATTCAGAGGATCTTGAACAAGAGAATTCCTATTAATATAATAAAATAGAATCGAAAAAAAGAAGAAAGAAAATAAGAGTATAAAAGAATGAATACAAAAAGATACAAAAAGAAAAGAAATAGGTAAAGAGAAGATTCAAGAGGTCCCTATCAACATAAAGATAAAGACGGACAAGCCGACTTGATTTTTTGGCATTATAGCCACAAAGAAGAGCTTTCGGATTTGGACCCCTTTCTATCTTCAGAGAAAATGGAATGAGAGGGTTCCTAAGTTTCAAACCTTCGATTCCATATCCGTTTCAACCAGTATAGTATTGGGGTGATTTTGTTTGAGCTGTACGAGAGGAAATTCTCATATACAGTTCTCGGAGGGGGAGTTCCTTAGCTTTGGGTTACCTATCTCAATAAAGTATATGATTGGTTCGAAGAACGTCTCGAGATTCAGGCGATTGCGGACGATATAACTAGTAAGTACGTTCCCCCTCATGTCAACATATTTTATTGTCTGGGAGGAATTACGCTTACTTGTTTTTTAGTACAAGTAGCTACCGGATTTGCTATGACGTTTTACTACCGCCCTACTGTTACTGAGGCTTTTGCTTCTGTTCAATACATAATGACTGAAGCCAACTTTGGGTGGTTAATCCGATCAGTCCATCGATGGTCGGCAAGTATGATGGTTCTAATGATGATCTTGCACGTATTTCGTGTGTATCTTACCGGTGGTTTTAAAAAACCTCGGGAATTGACTTGGGTTACAGGTGTGGTTTTGGCTGTATTGACTGCATCCTTTGGTGTAACTGGTTATTCCTTACCTCGGGACCAAATTGGTTATTGGGCAGTCAAAATTGTAACAGGCGTACCGGACGCTATTCCTGTAATAGGATCGCCTTTGGTAGAGTTATTGCGCGGAAGTGCTAGCGTGGGACAATCCACTTTGACGCGTTTTTATAGTTTACACACTTTTGTATTACCCCTTGTTAGCGCTGTATTTATGTTAATCCATTTCCTAATGATACGTAAGCAAGGGATTTCTGGCCCTTTATAAAGCATATAGATCGTAGATATTTGTAATCAATCCTTTTTTTTTTTTTTTCTCTTGGCGGCGGAATAAGAGTAGTTCATTGCTACAAATATGTCTTATTGAAAAGAATAAGACATGTCTTTGGATCTTTCTCTTCAACTTTACAACATTGCATTACTTATTTGATACGAATAGTTGAAGTGAATTTTCTGAAAATCAAATGGATTATGGGAGTGTGTGACTTGAACTATTGATTGGGCTATGCAGATATATTCTTTTATCTGCCGCATTGGAATTCGAAACAGAATGTGTCTTTGTGCCACCCACCATGTAAGCCTCATAGAGAGGATAGGCGGGTCCCTTAAAGAGAATCTTTTCTATGATTCGACACGATCATGTCGTGCATGGCATGAACAGGCTCCGTAAAATCCAGTAAAAGAAGTGATGGGTTATAATCCAGATTCTTGGATAGATATATATACTATACGTAATGTAAATGCATTCATTTCCTATGCATTGACCCGATTTATGAGACTATTGGAGTGAAGCAAGGGATCTAAAGAGGAGTGGGGGCTAGACTAGAATGAGTAACAAGAAAATCCTGTGTATGGAAAAAATATCGAGATATTTTTTGAAAAAG